TTTCGTGGGGGGGATTTACAATTTAATGAGATTCTGAAAGGAGGGTTCATTTTATTTAAATTAAATAACTAAAGTTTTATCTTTTGCTGAAGAAGTTTTGATAGCTACGGATCACAAAAAACACTAAAATCATAACAGAAAAATGCATTGTGGAAAAATAGATAGTTTCTTTTTTAGTTCCTAAAATGAAACTAAAATTCAAATAGAAAAATAAAAAGAATGTAAATAGTCTTTCTTCTTTTTGTTGTTGCTTGAATATTTTATATTCAATTTAATATAATAAATAACAAGCATTTTTTTTTCAAATCAAATAAATCATTATTTATCTATAATTCGTTGGAACAAAAAAAGGGGCCCAGCTAGGTACTGACCAGGCCAGGCCATCAGAATAAGAAGGGACTTTCGAACAAAATCAACACAAAGATGTCTTCTTTTTTTTTCTTTATTTTTATTATTTTTATTTATAGGATCGTTCGAGCCCTTCCTTTATCTAATCTAAAAGAAATTCCTGATTTGTATATCTCTATAGAATAGAGAAAGAAAGACTCCTTACATTATGTGTAATGTAGTAATTCTCTTTTTCAATTGGGAGAGATGGCTGAGTGGACTAAAGCGTCGGATTGCTAATCCGTTGTACGAGTTATTCGTACCGAGGGTTCGAATCCCTCTCTTTCCGGTTCCGTTGATGACTTGATTTATTTATTTATTTCATTTTCAAATTTTCTTAGGATTTTATCTATTCCACACGTTTAACTAAGATTTCAAAAATTTGAAAATGAACCAAGGAAAAACTCTTTTGATTTTATTCTTCACGTCCAGGATTACGTCCGGGATCATTAGATAGGAATCCAAAGATGAAGAGAGAAACAAAAAATATCACTACGGTATAAACGAAGAGTTTCAGAGTAAGCATTACACAATCTCCAAGATGATTTTTTTTGGAAAAAAAAAAAGAGAATAGATCTTCCATTTTTCTACCACATATCCTATTTTGACACCAAGAAATGAGGTTTTTCTAGAAATAGAAATGAATTGTCAGAAATTTATTTGGAATAAGAGTTTTTCATTAACAAAAATTTCTTTCATATCCAAATTCGATATTGGGGGAGACCCTAATATAATTAATATAATAGGGTTAGGGTCTTTCACTGGAAAAGGGTCAAAAAAAGGAGGAAATGGGGTAAGCCGGATTTATGGCGACTATCCAAGAATTTCAATGTGTGAATCGAGGATTCAGACTCTAAAACTTATCTGATTTTATCAATTGTTAGAGAATTTTTTCTCGAAGAAATCATGAATCTTCTAGGATATTATTAAGGATCTCATCGAAAACTTACAGCAGCTTGCCAAACAAAGGCTAAGAGAAAAAAAAACACAGGTATGACTGGCATAACATCTACGATTGGATTCAAAAAAGCATAGGCTTCGGGCAATTTGCCGAAGAAAAAACTACTCGAATAAAGGGCAGAATTAAGACAAATACAGATCAAACGAAAGATATTAAGCATAACAGACATTTTGTTCTTGGAGATAATTGCATTTTGATTGAGTTATTGATATAAGGAAAAAGGAAGAAATGAAGTAAGGTATACAAAAAATCCTTCTTTTTCTTTGAACCCACCCAATCCAAAATCCTCCAATTCTCAAAGGAGAATAGAAGAAATCATACTTTCATACAATATCTTAATTGAATTATATGTAATGATCAATAAATTAAGTTGAATTCTATATCTATATGGATTAAAATCCTAGTAATAATCTATTCTATAGATATTTGGACTGGAGTTGACAAACAACCAATAACAATATTATTGTTTCTTAGTGTAGATTAGAAATTGATAATGGGGCGTGGCCAAGTGGTAAGGCAACGGGTTTTGGTCCCGCTATTCGGAGGTTCGAATCCTTCCGTCCCAGAGCCATATCCATTTTTTTAGAATTTTAGAATAAAGATTGTTTTCTTGAACAACTTTCTGTTTAAAGTCTAATTTTAGATGGAATGTGATTCTTTTATATCTTATATGAATCATATCTTTTTTCACAAACTGAACTGAATCGAGTTCAAATGACACGCATCTGGACCTGAATCTATTTTTTATCAGGTAAGATGAGAACATGGATCAAAACAAAAGAGTTTGAATTCAAAAAAGTTGGGTGGGCTTTTCATCATATGTTCATTCCCTTTGATATTTAGGGAAGTTAGTTACTTGGAAAAACTTTCCATCCCATATCTATTTGAATTTTCAACGATGGATGTATTTTGAATCGAGATGCAAAAGAATCTATATTCCCTATCTGTTATTATTTATCCCGTAAATGAGGGAGTCTAATTAGTAATTAGATTTTTCTCGAGATCTCTGAATTCGAAACAAGAGCGAGTTATTGATACTAATTAAATTCAATCAATAGGACTAAGTCTCTTAGTGGGTTAGACTAAAGCTTGACTAAATTTGGACTTCTTGTTTGTCTTTGTAACTAGACAAGTCATTTCCCATACCGGATCAGGATTCCTTTTTTTTTGCTCTATCATTCCCATAGAAAGAATAGGGGAGTGGATAGGAGATAATCAGTATTAATTTAAATATCTGTATCTGTCCAAATCTCATTAACAAATGATCAAATAACATATTTATATATGTTTATATGTTATGGAATCGATGTATTTTCTTTGAATCTCGTTTTTTTATTTTATTTAGGTATTTTTTTTGTTTGGCTATAATGAAGAATTGTAAATCTATGTAACGATTGGATTGAGGCAGGGGTGATTTATCCTATCCCTTTTAGTCACTTTATGACAAGATTCGATTATTGAAATATTACTCAACCCCATGTTAAACAAAATGCATATAAAATGAGGAAATGTTTAGCTTATATGTATCGTTCTATTTCAATGACAATAGTCTTTCGGTTTTTGTGAAAAAGGTTTGGGATCCCTTAAATTTTTTAAACTGAAATTAGTTAAATTAAGTATTATAGAATATCTATAACAGTGACAATTGTTCAGTCTATCTGATAGATACGAAAACCCCTCTCGATTTTTTCGATTTGGATTTTCGCAATCAGATGAAAAGAATAAAGATTCAAATCTTACCTTACATCAGTTTTTTTATCCATCTCATGAAAAAAAATGGGATTTCTTTCTTCTTTTCTGTTATCTATTTATCTATTTGAAATCAGTGATGGGTCAATTAAAAAAAAAGACTTATCTTTTAATGATGTCTAAATAGGAACCTTTTTCCATTCGAAATAGTTTTAATAAAAATTTTGAATGATTCCTTGTAAGTTGAATCTTTGGTACTCAAAAAGTAGGAAATAGGTCAATCTATCCTATTGAGTCACTTGAAGTAGCAGACTCAAAAAGAACTTATCTATTCGTTTATCTATTTCTATTTCGTTATATATATATGTTAAAGTTAAAGATGGTGTCTTGCTAAGACTTCTTCAGAAAAATCTTTACACATATCATATATAGAAGAAAAAGTATAGATTACGCAATGTCTATGTACAACTGAACCAATGACTATTCATGATTCCATGATTGAATCAATTCCATACCGGTTCCAAATTAGAGGAATGTTATGGTAAAACTTCGTTTGAAACGATGTGGTAGAAAGCAACGTGCGACTTGAAGGACAGATCCGTTGTGGATTTTTACATCCGCTATTTTTTATTTATATAGGAATGTATAGGAATGAAGGTGCTCTTGGCTCGACATCGTTTGTTCTGTTCCACTCGAACCCTTCGTTTTTCGCTTTTTGTTGGGTTGTAAATAGTCCACGATGGAGCTCGAGTGGAAAGGATTAATTTCTTTCTCGGGGGCAAGGATCTAGGGTTAATGCCAATCAATAAATTGGAACAACTTCGTAAATATATCTTCGAAGATAGAAATGGAAAGGATCCAATTTGAGCAAGTTTCCAATTCAAAAGCAAAACCTGTTGGAATTGATCAAACGTTTTCGATCCAAAGTGTATCACGCGGGAATCAACTGTCCGTAGGATTCTTTGATAGAAAGAGAAATCACAAAAAAGGGTATGTTGCTGCCATTTTGAAAGGATTAAGAAGCACCGAAGTAATGTCTAAACCCAATGATTTAAAACAAAGATAAAGGATCCCAGAACAAGGAAACACCCTTTTAATTGTCTCGATAGTCTCAATAACTGGATCAGACTGAAGAATCAAAATAGAATTTTAAACGAGACAAACAAAAGGGGGTAAAGACCACTCAATAAATGAAATTTATTAAAGATTTTTTCCTTATAAGCTATTTGAGAGTTATCCAACTTGAGTTATGAGTACGAATGGTTTCTTTTTCATTTTCAGGAAGGAAGAAGAAAAAAAAGACTAAAATCATAGTCTAATTGATTTTATAGGCTCATTTGTCATTTATTAGAATTCCATACATAGACAAAACTTCGAATCAAATCATTTTTTCTCGAGCCGTACGAGGAGAAAACTTCTTATACGTTTCTAGGGGGGGTATTGTTCATCTTCATCTATCCCAATGAGCCGTCTATCGAATCGTTGCAATTGATGTTCGATCCCGAAGAGAAGGAAAAGATCTTCGAAAAGTGGGTTTTTATGATCCACTGAAGAATCAAACTTATTTAAATGTTCCTGCTATTCTATATTTCCTTGAAAAGGGTGCTCAACCTACAGGAACTGTTCAGGATATTTTAAAGAAGGCAGAAGTTTTTAAGGAACTTCGACCTAATCAAACGAAATTCAATTAAAGAAATACCAAGGGGGGGTAGTGATTTGTATATAACTTTGTATAACTTTTCTCTACTATTTTTTTATTTCCCCCCTTTGCTTTATTCGTATCTATTTCTCATTGCTTCTGTCGAATTCCATGGTCGATAACAACAAAACCTTAGTTTATTGATCATATAAATCTCAAATTCGGATATTTCATTTCTTTCAATTATGTGGTTTTCATTGGAATTTGACTAACCAACAAGGGATCCAGTTTGTTTATTCCACTTAGATTGATGAAATACATTAA